ACTGTTCTCAACAGTTTGTGTAGCCATAAATCCTATTGTATTCATTGAGATCTGTTGACTTTGTATACCATTCTGTTGTAAATAAACGATCTTATGATAGATCTGTTGAGGTCTTAAAATTATATAATCATAATGGAAACAGCAACCCTAGTCGCCATCTTTATATCTGGTTTACTTGTAAGTTTTACGGGGTACGCCTTATATACCGCTTTTGGGCAACCTTCTCAACAACTAAGAGATCCATTCGAGGAACACGGGGACTAGTTGAAGTAATGAGCCTCCCAACATTGGGGGGCTCATTACTTCAATTGAGATAATGAAAAACCGTTTTATTTTTTAGTTGAAATTTTAGGCGGTTCTCGAAAAAAGATAGCGAAAAAAATTATCCCTAGAGTCGATACTAAAAGGAATGTATAAACCAATGCTTCCATAGATTCGATCGTGGTTTCCAATTATAGCTTCCCTACCTGTTTGTTTTTTCTTTTTTTGAATCATCTAGCAGGAGTCAAAAAAAGCGGCGATTCAAATTCACTCCGGTACTCTACGTAAAACCCCCGTAAAAAAAGAAAATCGAGGCGAAAAATATCAAAGCAGTCTTATATCAGACTCCCTGTCGTCTTGTAGTTGGATCTCCAAGTTTTTGGAATGCCCCAAACTCTACTTGAGCATCCAAATCCGGGTCAATACCAGCAAAAACATCTCGGAACAAGGTTCTAGCACCATGCCAAATGTGTCCGAAGAAGAAGAGCAAAGCAAACGAAGCATGACCAAAAGTAAACCAACCTCTTGGACTGCTACGAAAAACACCATCGGATTTTAAAGTCGCACGATCTAATTCAAAAATTTCACCCAATTGAGCGCGTCTAGCATATTTTTTCACAGTAGCAGGATCGCTATAACTGACTCCATTTAGTTCACCGCCATAGAACTCAACGGTTACACCTACTTGTTCAACACTATACTTCGATTCCGCCCTTCGAAAAGGAACATCAGCCCTAACAATTCCATCACCGTCTACCAAAACGACTGGAAATGTTTCAAAAAAAGTAGGCATACGACGTACAAAAAGCTCACGCCCTTCTTTATCTCTAAAGACAGGGTGTCCTAACCATCCAACCGCTATTCCATCTCCATTATCCATTGAGCCTGCTCTGAATAATCCTCCCTTTGCCGGATTATTACCAATATAATCATAAAAAGCTAATTTTTCAGGAATTTTAGCCCAGGCTTCTGATAAACTTTGATTTTCTGATAGTCCGGCACTAACTCGTCGATATATCTCTTGCTGGAAATAACCCTGGTCCCATTGATAACGAGTGGGACCAAATAATTCGATAGGAGTAGTTGCTGACCCATACCACATAGTTCCAGCAACAACAAAAGCTGCAAAAAAGACAGCTGCAATACTACTGGATAGCACGGTTTCAATATTTCCCATACGCAATCCTTTATATAGACGTTGTGGCGGTCGTACACTAAGATGGAATAGGCCCGCTAATATGCCCAATGTACCTGCTGCAATATGATGAGAAGCTATTCCTCCCGGGACAAAAGGATCAAAACCTTCCACGCCCCACGCGGGATTTACAGGTTGCACTGTTCCGGTTAGTCCATAAGGATCGGACACCCATATTCCAGGACCATATAAGCCCGTTACATGAAATGCACCAAAACCAAAGCAAGCCACCCCAGAGAGAAATAAATGAATTCCAAAGATCTTAGGCAAATCCAAAGAAGGTTTCCCTGTACGTTCATCAGAAAATATTTCTAGATCCCAATAAACCCAATGCCAGATAGCTGCCAAAAAGCATAAGCCAGAAAACCCAATATGCGCCCCAGCTACACCCTCATAACTCCAAATTCCCGGATTCGTTACAGTCCCTCCTGTGATACTCCAACCTCCCCAGGAATTGGTTATTCCTAAACGAGTCATGAACGGTATAACGAACATGCCCTGTCTCCACATTGGATCAAGAACAGGGTCAGAAGGATCAAAAACTGCTAATTCATACAGAGCCATTGAGCCTGCCCAACCAGCAACCAGAGCTGTATGCATTATATGAACGGCAAGTAACCGGCCGGGATCATTCAATACAACGGTGTGAACACGATACCAAGGCAAACCCATGGAAAACACCTCTTTCTCAAAGAAAAATAGACACTACCTAACTTTATTGCATTGAAAAAAACTATACTATGACTATATTCTACAGACCTCCCTTGTTAAGTGGATTAGTTCCTAACAAGAGTTAGTTGAATATTTATTCTATTCGTAGGAAAAAAGAGAAGCAGATTTATTCTATACTCGATAAGTACCAATATGCAATGGGGGTTGCTACCATTTTCTATGAGTAAATGTGTCTGTCTATCCGTATTTCTCATTAGAAGGGACTCTTTATCTTTCTTTCCACATGTTGCCAAAATCAATACGGTAAAGACAATACTCTAATGACAATAAAACCATATCGTTACGTTTCCATATCAAAGTGAAATATAGTATTTAGCTTTTTTTTTATTTCAATTCATGCCTATTGGTGTTCCAAAAGTACCTTTCCGGAGTCCTGGAGAGGAAGATGCATCTTGGGTTGACGTATAGCGCGACTTGTCAGATATATTGGGTCATATGGGATTTCCCCGTTCTCTCCCTCGATCGAGATATCCTCTCTTTCGCCCAAAAAGAAATTGAATCATACAAAAATTGGAGCGTGAAATCCATTATTTGGGAGGATTCATAGGACTATTTTCAATTAGAATAATTTATGGTTGACTTTGGTTGGACTCAAAAAATGAAGTATCCAGGCTCCGTTTAGAAAAAACCCAATTGGAAAGAAATCTATGATTACTACATGTATCATAAAGGATTCCTTTGTGTTATTTGTAAAGTTTAAACAAAAAGAGATGGTGATGAGAAGATTTGTCCTATATGCGATGCGCAAATCAAAAGAGGGCGGATCTTTACCCGGAGTAGAGCATAAACCTAAAAAGATGAAAGAGACCCACTCAGGAACAAGAAAACCCCATCGTGATTTGGATTGAATCTCGATGAAAGAATACATCAATGAAAAGTGAATTCAATAAGTTTATTGACCTTTTTTCTAGTAGAAGTAAGAAAGAAGTCGAAATTTTTGTTTATTTTAAAGTCGAAGAAAAAAGCCCTCTCGTTCCGAGTTGCAAAAAACATGAACATAGGAAAAACCAAGAAAGAGTACCTGAACCTATCTATACATTGATTCTTTTTTTGAGCCGTATGCATTAAAAGGTGCATGTACGGTTCTTAAGGGATATAATTTAACCCTAATCAACCGACTTTATCGAGAAAGATTACTTTTTTTAGGCCAAGCAATCGATAGCGAAATCTCGAATCAACTTATTGGGCTTATGGTATATCTCAGTATCGAGGATGATACCAAAGCTCTTTATTTGTTTATAAACTCTCCTGGTGGATGGGTAATACCTGGAGTAGCTATTTATGATACTATGCAATTTGTTCGACCAGAGGTCCATACAATATGCATGGGATTAGCCGCGTCAATGGGATCTTTTGTATTGGTTGGAGGAGAAATTACCAAACGTCTAGCATTCCCTCACGCTTGGCGCCAATGAGGTTTTACAATTTGAGAGAAAAAAGAAAACTATGCCTTCGCCATATGAACATTAAGTAATAATAGCATGGCACTTCGAATTCGATATGAATTTTTTTTCTTTTTTTAAGATTAGATTATGTATCGAGAGAGTAGTATGGGCTAAAAGGTATTTCCGATTTTGTTTTATCTATCGGGAGTCCAGTTTAGCGTCACAAACTTTTTGGTTTTCACACCGAAGGGCTCTTAACTATATTTATGTTATAAAATAAAAAAAGAGTGCGAAAAAAAAACAATATTTTTCCTGGTTGGATCAAAAAGAAACTTTGGGATTGCTTAATCAAATAAAAAAATCCATTTGAAAATAGAAAGCAACGGAGCCATCATAGTATTTTTTAACTACTCCTAAAACTAAAAGAAGGGTGGCAATTTGATCATTTATTTAACCATCCAAAGCTGGTAGATTCTATTTTTATCTTTCTTGCATTTAAATGGAAAGTAAGAGTCAATTTTATTGTAGAGCCGTATGCAATGCAGCAAAAACGATGCCCGTACGGTTGTTGAATTCTATCTATTAGTCTTTATCTTTCTTTTCTGTTCGTTTCATCACACCAGATAGAAAAACCCTCTACCATCAGGGTAATGATCCATCAACCTGCTAGTTCTTTTTATGAGGCGCAAACGGGAGAATTTATCCTGGAAGCGGAAGAACTGTTGAAACTACGCGAAACCATCACGAGGGTTTATGTACAAAGGACGGGCAAACCATTATGGGTTGTATCTGAAGACATGGAAAGAGACGTTTTTATGTCAGCAACAGAAGCCCAAGCTTACGGAATTGTTGATCTTGTGGCAGTTGACTAACAAAGTTGGATTTTGGGGAAATCTTCGCTTGGGGATTATATTTCCGAGATTCTATTATATTCTATTGTATTAATATTAAATAGAAAAAATTAGAACAAAGTTATAATAATCCGGTTAGGATCAATCTAAACCAGCCCATTATGTATATGATTCAACATGCCAACTATTAAACAACTTATTAGAAATACAAGACAGCCAATTCGAAATGTTACGAAATCTCCCGCTCTTCGGGGATGTCCTCAGCGTCGAGGAACATGTACTAGGGTGTATGTGCGACTCGTTTAGATCATGAGCTGGTACAAAAAAAGCAATAAAACCGCTTTCCAGTATGAATGATCAATACCGATGAATAGGATAGATAGAATGGAAGACGTAACTCTATTCTCACTATTTAAATTTAAAATAAGTAAATTGATCCCTTTATTGTGTATGAAGTTTATGGTTTTCGTTGGTGCAAACCCAATTGTTTAAAATGAGAAGAAATTCTCCATTGGTAGCAAATCAAATGGTTATCCATTAAGCGGAGAAAATTTTATGAAAATAAAAAAAAACATAAAAATAAAGTTTCCACCCGGTCAAGAACGGACTCCGAGGGTCAGCTACCAAGCTAATTTTCATAATTAAATACCGTTACTGTATAGGTGGGTCTCATTGTGAAAGACCTATTACTGGATAATTCATTGGTAGAGCCGAAGAGTGTGGTGTGAACTATACAAGTTACCAATAACATTGATTAAATGAAGTGAAGTAAAGGCTCCGGTGTATAGAGAAGACCTCACCGTTTAAGAAAGAACCATAGAAACGATGGAACCCACTATTTCTTTATCCACTTTCTTTTTTTGACACTTAGCAAAAGAAAATTTATGATTTATTTCGTATTTCGCAGTAAAATACCTAAAAAAGGGAAAATAGTGGGCGGGAAGGTTATAGTAGCGAAAGCCATTGGAATTTATATTTTATACATTGGAAAAATCCGTTTAGTTATTAATAGACCGGGACGAAGGAAAAGAATAACTGAAAGAAAAGAAATCAATTAGTTATTTGTCAAAGTTTTATTTATTCAATGACCAGAATTAAACGCGGATATATAGCTCGGAGACGTAGAACAAAAATTCGTTTATTTGCATCAAGCTTTCGAGGGGCTCATTCAAGACTTACTCGAACTATTACTCAACAGAAAATAAGAGCTTTGGTTTCCGCTCATCGAGATAGGGATAAGCAAAAAAGAAATTTTCGTCGTTTGTGGATAACTCGGATAAACGCAATAATTCGGCAAGGGGGAGTATCCTATAGTTATAGTAAATTCATACATGATCTATACAAGAGACAGTTACTTCTTAATCGTAAAATATTGGCCCAAATAGCTATATCAAATAGGAACTGTCTTTATATGATTTCCAACGAAATAAGAAAAGAAGTAGATCAGAAAGAATACAGTGGAATAATCTAAAAAAAGTTCCCCGGAGATTGAACTCCGGGAAGGTGGAGTTGAAATGACTATGAGCAAATATGCTAAAGTAATTAACATGAATGAACGCGTCAAAAATAAATCTTTTTTTCTTCGTTTTTTTCTTACGACATGATAAGAAACTATGGCTTCTCGGATTTGTAGACCAAAACACCAATCCGCCTTGAAGCTCGGGTTGGAATTCTGATTCAAGTGAACAAAGAATAAGCCTATTTATTTCGGGTTCTAAGACCAGTAGTTCTAGAGGTCGACTCGGTTCTTTCAAATTGTTTCTCATTATTGAGAAAAGGTAACAAAGATAAAATACGAGCTTGTTTTATAGCAATAGTAATTAATCGTTGTTGTTTCAAGGTCAATTTATTCACTCGTCTAGATAATATTTTTCCTTGTTCGCTAATAAATCGACTAATTAAACTCATGTTTCTATAATCAATTCGATCCCCCGATTGAATCGGGGGCAAACGCCTACGAAAAGATCGTTTGGATTTCAAAAAAGGTCGCTTGGATTTATCCATGGTTTGTTTGTTTTGTTTTTTTCTTATCCGGAAAATCCTATTTATTAATTGTGTTATTAATTGTGATTTTAACCCCAAATAGGATTCTTTTTTATTGAAATATGTTCTATATAATGTCATTTTTCCGCTTTCAAGGAAAGGAGGATAAGACCTATTTTATCTGGTTCAATTTATTTCTTAATTTCCCCATGAATCACATGTTTGTAACAATAGGGACAGAATTTTCTTAATTCTAATCGATTAGGCGTATTGTGCCGGTTCTTTTGAGTAATATATCTGGAAATGCCCGTTGATACCTTCTTAAGACCATTTCGGGTACAACTGTTACATTCTAAAATCACTGTTACTCGTGCATCTTTCCTCTTGGCCATGAACCTCCTTTGAATTTTTAATTTACTCAACTCTTCTACTTGATTTTGATTTGAAACGAAGAAAAAGAAAGCAAGGAAAAAATAACAAATAGAAATTACTAACTTTAAATTCAATTCTAAAAGATCAAAATCAAGAAAGATAAAGTAATAATAAATAAAAGCCATAGTCTAAGTAAGAGACAATGATTTAGAAATTTGATTTAAACCTGACGAAAGGTATTTTCGTTAAAGATCTTGTATTCTTGCCTTTGACCCTACCCTACTCTACTCCCATGCCTCCATTTATTCATTTCATTTGAACCCTGAGTCCCGGCGACGTTAAATCTACTTTTATTCTTTCTCTTTCGTCCCTTATTTTTTTTATATAATAAAAATAAAAGAAAAGGGAAAAAAGAGAAATTAAGGGAAGTGGTAGGGATTAGTCACCCATATTTAAATATTTAATTCGCTCTATCTAATATCCGTCATCCCTTCCGCTGTAAATAACTAGAATGAAAAAAACGGGAATGTCAACGCATCTGGAAAAAAACGATTAATCTCTATCAATAGACCTGCTAAAGCCCCGAACCATAGCGTACTTAGTACCGGGGCCACGGAGAGATATGTTTTTAGATCTCGCATTGAAAAACCTCCCTTTTTTTATTGTAATACATAAAGATAATGCATATCATATATAATAAGATGCATTTCTAGTTAAGGTC